GTGTACAAGCTCGTAATGAGGGACGTGATCTTGCTCGTGAAGGTAATGATATTAGCTACCAAATGGAGCCCTGAGCTAGCTGCTGCTTGTGAAGTATGGAAAGAGATCACATTCGATTTCGACCCAGTGGATAAGCTAGATAAAGAGACAAAATAAGCGCGTATAATTCAACAATTTCTATTTGTTCTCCTAATTGATTGCAATGAAACTTGGCCCAATCTTTCTTTTTTTTTTTTTTTGAGAAAAGATTGGGCCAAATCAAATAAAGAATAAACATATTATACTAATCCTATACTATGAACTCTGAGGGTCTTTGTGTAATTGCATATTATATTCCTGAGTTCCGGGCCATAGATCAAGCCAAGGGAAGGATCCCTTCTATCTCTATCCTGTATATTGTCTTTTTCATTCCCTGTTTTAATATAAACTCATTTTCTTATTTGACTATATGACACGATATTCTACGAGACCAGAATTCCTTTTTAATTTATGGGAATAAACAACTATGTATCTTTTTGATGAGAATTGAGAGTTTTACATGAGAGAAACCTGTCTTTATATATCTTTTTTTGAGGAAAAGATTCTATCATAATATTGAAATGATTCACCGGATTCCTTAAAAGGAGAATCCTTTATTTTCAAGACTTGCTCATTTTTCATTAACAATCTTAATGATTGGATCATATGCTTCATTTGAATTCTGATTAGAAATCAAAATAAATAAAAAAGAAATAGTAAAATGATTTTTCCTTCATCGAATGACTATTCATCTATTAGTATTAGGTTTTCATAAAATAGGGGGCAGAAAGAATCTATGAAAAAATGTTGGTTCAATTTGATATTGTCTAACAATAAGTTAGAGCATAGGTGTGGACTAAGTAAATCAATGGATAGTCTTGATGCTCTTGGACATACCAGTGGGAGTGAAGAAATTCTTCTAAATGATGCGGAGAAAGAGATTCCTAGTTGGGACAGTTATAGTTTCAGTAATATTAATTATCTAAATTATTTATTTGATAGCAGGAATATTTTTAGTTTGATCTCTGATCATACTTTTTTAATTAAAAATAGTAATGGTGACACTTATTCCGTATATTTTGATATTGAAAATCATATTTTTGATATTGACAATGACAATGCTAGTTCTTTTTTGAATGAACTGGAGATTCTTTTTCCTAGTTATTTGAATAGTGGGTCTAATAGTAGTAATTACTACTATTGTTATTCCATGTATGATACTCAATCTAATTGGAATAATCACATTAATAGTTGCATTGATAGTTATCTTCGTTTTGAAATAAGTCTGAATAGTGACATTCCCAGTGGTATTGACAGTGACATTTCTAGTTTCATTTGTACGACGGAAAGTGCAAGTAGTATTGAAAGTGGAAATTCTAGTATCAAAACTAGTAGCAGTTATTTCAATATAAGCGAAGAATTTAATGATTTTGATCTAAATACAAAATACAAACAGTTATGGGTTCAATGTGAGAATTGTTATGGATTAAATTATAAAAAATTTTTTAGTTCAAAAATGAATATTTGTGAACACTGCGGATTTCATTTGAAAATGAGTAGTTCAGATAGAATCAAACTCTTTATTGATCCTGGTACTTGGGAGTCTATGGATGAAGATATGGTTTCTATGGACCCTATTGAATTTCATTCAGAGGAGGAACCCTATATAGATCGCATTTCTTTTTATCAAATAAAAACGGGTTTAACTGAAGCTGTTCAAACAGGCGTAGGTCAACTAAACAGTATTCCTATAGCAATTGGAGTTATGGATTTTCAGTTTATGGGAGGTAGTATGGGATCCGTAGTAGGTGAGAAAATAACCCGTTTGATCGAGTATGCTACTAATCGATCTCTACCTGTCATTATTGTGTGTGCTTCAGGAGGAGCACGCATGCAAGAAGGGAGTTTGAGCTTGATGCAAATGGCTAAAATCTCTTCTGCTTCATATGATTATCAATCAAATAAAAAGTTATTCTATGTATCAATCCTTACATCTCCTACAACTGGCGGAGTTACAGCAAGTTTTGGTATGTTGGGAGATATCATAATTGCTGAACCTAATGCCTACATTGCGTTTGCGGGTAAAAGAGTAATTGAACAAACATTGAAAAAGACAGTACCCGACGGTTCACAAGTAGCTGAGTATTTATTCCATAAGGGCTTATTCGACCCAATCGTACCACGTAATCCTTTAAAAGGTGTTATGAATGAGTTATTTCAGCTACACGGTTTTCTTCCCTTGAATCAAGATTCAAATAAAGATTTTAAAAAAGATTGAAATTCTTCATTTTTAAATGGAAGTATATAACTAGCTTCAGTTATTTTTATTTGTAGCGAATACGCATTTAGTTCATTATAATGAAAAAAAAAACTAAGAAGATGATGTTTTCTTTGGAGATATCAGTTATAAGTGTAGTAAGAGTCAAAACTTTTTTATAATGACTTTTTGCCCCGGATCCTTTTTTATTCTACCTCTCTTCCTGATTAGGAATAAGTAATAAGCATCCCTTTATCGACAGATAAAAAAATCCTTCCGATAAATATGGGAAATAAAAATAAATCTCTCCGTCCTTTTGACATATTCATATATATAACAACGAAAAATAGATAAAAAAAGATATAAAAAATAGGAAAATAAAATATTCAATAATCTATAAAAAGAAAGAATAAATCTCAAATCAAATAAATAAAATAGAAATTTAAAATAACAAATAATAAGAATATAGAAGTTCTTTCTATTTAGTGAGAACCCCCATTTTTCACTAGAAATCCCTGGATAAGATTGGTTAAAGTCGGGAACTCATAAGAAACTCTTTTCTGTCTTTCCTTTCAAAACACCTTTTTTGTTTTGAAAGGAAAGACAATGAAGATAAGGATGGGAGAATAAGAATCCAATTTCTGAAAGCGGATTCTCGTACATATTCGTGTAGAAAGAGGAATAGGTACACTTCATTGAGTTCTAGATTCGTTATTGATTTTATTAATTATTAAATACTTCACTTCATCACTTCATATTAATATTATCTGAATATTCTTTCTAATAGATAGATTTATCATAAGATATCTTTCATCTTTATAATTATAAATTATAATAGGTACAAATATGAAATCGAGGTATCCATTCTATGATAGATTGTAATTTTTCCTCTATTCTTATTCCTTTAGTGGGCCTAGTCTTTCCGGCAATCACAATGGCTTCTTTATTTCTTTATATCCAAAGAAATAAGATTGTCTAAATATGATGGGACCAAATCTCATCAAATTCTTTCAACACTGGTTCATCATACAGATACTCTTTTTTCATGTAATATGGTAAGATATATGATATGTGGCCTTTCAAAAAATAAATGGAAGAGTTGTTTTGTTATGTATGGCAATGCATAATATATGCATGTATATGCGGTTATAGTTTAATCAATTAAATGATTAAATTCAAAATGATTAGCAAATCTTTTTTGAAAAATCTTTGAAATAGAAGAAACTCAATTTATCTAACCCATTATTCCTAAAGGTTCCTGTCGGAATGCTGCTAGTTGATGAAAGTTACTTCGGGATCAAGCTCGAGTCAAATCCATTTGGATTATTCTCTCAATTACAATCGAATGCAATTGGATCTAGTATAGTATGAATTGGCGATTGGAATATATATGGATTTATAACGGGGTCTCGAAAAACAAGTAATTTTTGCTGGGCCTTTATCCTTTTTTTAGGTTCACTAGGATTCTTAGTGGTTGAAACTTCCAGTTATCTTGGTAATAATCTGATATCCGTATTTTCGTCTCAGCAAATTCTTTTTTTCCCACAAGGGATCGTGATGTCTTTCTATGGGATCGCGGGTCTATTCATTAGTTCTTATTTGTGGTGCACAATTTCATGGAATGTAGGTAGTGGTTATGACCGATTCGATAGAAAAGAAGGGATAATAAGAAAAGAAGGGATGATATCCCTTTTTTGTTGGGGATTCCCTGGAATAAATCGTCGCATCTTCCTTTGTTTCTTTATGAAAGATATTCAATCAATAAGAATGGAGGTGAAGAGAGGGTCTTTTTCCTCGTCGTGTCCTTTATATGGAAATCAGGGGCCAAGGAGCCATTCCCTTAACCCGTACTGATGAGAATTTGACTCCACGAGAAATTGAACAAAAAGCTGTCGAATTGGCCTATTTCTTGCGTGTACCCATTGAAATATTTTGAAATGAACTGAAGAAGAAATCTAAGCATAAGAGAAGGAACTTAATACATCTCAAAAGCAGGAGGACATATATGGAACAATGTTAATAAAATATTAAAATATATAAAATATATTATATATATATATATATATTAAAGTAGAATAGAAAAAGTAGAATAGAAACTATTTTGTATACGCCATACACATGGCGTCCAGCTTCATTCTTTATACTAGTAAAAGATATAATAAGTATATATTCATCAAATATCCTAACATGTCTTTTGTTTTCGTAAAACATAATTCCTCTTTTTAGCCTTTTAATTGATACCCTATCCCCGCGCTGCGGTTAGACAGTAAAATCTTTTGAATTCAAGATTCAAGATAGAAATAAAAGAATTAAAGGATCTGATAGGGTTCGTCTTTAAATCCAAATTATATTTGTTAGTTCAAATGGGTTTTTTAGTCTTCATCAAAAGTAATAAATGAAGGGAAAATCAGTTACAATTTGCCTAATTGTGATCTCTGGAATATGGAAAGAATATCTACTTCTTTCTTTTTTTTTTCATTCAAAAAGGGTCTTTTTTGTATATTCTATTCTAGATTCTTTTATATCCAAAGACTCAATTCTTACACAAAAACAAGAATAGGAAAAGATCCGTAGGTTTGATACCTTATTCTTGTTAGAGTTATAGGCTCTTGTTATATGATTCGTGCTTCATAGAAATCTCAGATAGAATCGACGAATGAAACAGGTTCATTAACAATTCACATCACGGATACAGTTTGCCCTGGTGGGTTTCTTTCTCATTTAATAAATGTCTAGAAACTTTGGTTCTTAATTGGCGGAATACCAGGCAATCTGAAATCCTTTTGAATGATATTCAATAAAAAAATGTTCTAGAAAAATTTATGGAATTAGAAGAACTATCCCTTTTGGACGAGATGATAAAGGAGTACTCGGAGACACATATGCAAAGGCTTCGTATAGGAATGCACAAGGAGACAATACAATTATTCCAAAGACAAAATAAATATCATTTCCATATCATTTTGCATTTCTCTACAAATCTAATTTGTTTCGCTATTCTAGGTGGTTATTTTTTTCTGGGTAATGAAGAACTTTTCATTCTAAATTCTTGAATTCAGGAATTTATCTATAACTTAAGTGATACAATCAAAACTTTTTCGATTCTTTTAGTTACTGATTTATGGATCGGATTTCACTCGACCCATGGTTGGGAACTAATGATTGATTTGATCTACAACGATTTTGGATTGGCTCAGAATGATCAGATTCTATCTGGTCTTGTTTCCACTTTTCCAGTCATTCTAGATACAATTGTGAAATATTGGATCTTCCATTTTTTAAATCATGTATCTCCTTCGCTTGTAGTAATTTATCATTCAATGAATGAATAATTCATCAGATCTTTTGATATCAATCAAATCAGAATCTTTTTTTGTGTATAAAGAAATCATTTTTCATCTTACTTATTCTTTATACTTCTACCTTTTAAATTCAAGTCATACTATTCATATTATATTACACCAGTACGATTCTTTCAGTACAATCAATACAATGGCAAACTTGTGGATAGGGAATTCTACTAGCTACCTATCAAATTTATCGTAGAAATTTTTTGGATCGATGATTGGACCATGCAAAATAGAAATACTTTTTCTTGGGTAAAAGAACAGATGACTCGATCCATTTATGTATCGATCATGATATATGTAATAACTCGAGCATATATTTCAAATGCATATCCCATTTTTTCGCAGCAGGGTTATGAAAATCCACGAGAAGCAACTGGGCAAATTGTATGTGCCAATTGCCATTTAGCTAATAAGCCCGTGGATATTGAAGTTCTGCAAGCCGTACTTCCCGATACTGTATTTGAAGCAGTTGTTTGAATTCCTTATGATATGCAACTGAAACAAGTTCTTGCTAATGATAAAAAAGGAGCTTTGAATGTAGGAGCTGTTCTTATTTTACCCGAGGGATTCAAATTAACCCCCCCAATCGTATTTCTCCCGAAATGAAAGAAAGGATGGGCAATCTTTCTTTTCAGTGTTATCGTCCTAATAAAAGAAATATTCTTGTGATAGGTCCTGTTCCCGGTCAGAAATATAGTGAAATCGTCTTTCCTATTCTTTCCCCCGAACCTGTTACGAAAAAAGACGTTTACTTTTTAAAATACCCCATATATGAAGTTAGTAACAGAGGGAGGGGTCAGATTTATCCTGATGATAGCAAGAGTAACAATACAGTTTATAATGCTACATCTGCTGGTATAGTAAGCAGAATAGCACGTAAAGAAAAAAAAAGATATGAAATAACCATAGTTGATGCATAAGAAGAACGTAAAGTGGTTGATATTATACCTCCAGGACCAGAACTTCTTGTTTCAGAAGGTGAATCCATCAAGCTTGATCAACCATTAATAAGTAATCAAAATGTAGGAGGTTTTAGTCAGGGAGACGCAGAAATAGTGCTTCAAGATCCATTACGAGTCCAAGGCTTTCTGTTCTTCTTGGCATCTGTGATTTTGGCACAAATCTTTTTGGTTCTGAAAAAGAAACAGTTTGAAAAGGTTCAGTTGTACGAAATGAATTTCTAGATCTAGAAATTCATTAAAATAAGGTTGGTAAAAGTGCCTAATTATTGTTGATCAATAGAATGATATATGATTCTAAAGATTCTAGAAATCCTTTCTTTATTTGTTTTTTTTTATACTCTTTTTTATTTTGCGGGATGTCTGAAACTCATTACTTGTATACCATTACTAATGATAGAAAATCAGTAATCAGTATACAAATACAAAGGAATAAAATACAAGACGGGAAAAATGAGAGTAAAAAAAAAAATATTTATAGGAAGTCTTCCTAATCGTCTTGTATCGAAAGAATCATGATTCTTCTCCTGTTTGCCAAAGATTCTTATTCCTTGTTTTCTTTTCCGGGCATAATTTAACAAATAGAACTTATTCAATTCACTTCAACTTATAACTTAGGAAAAGAATTAAAACAAAAAAAAAAAGGTTTCTCTTGTTTTGTTTCTTCGGCTGAAAGCGGATTAAATCTTTACGCATATCAAAATTTTTCTTTATTATCTCATTAAAGTTTTCTTTTCTTTTTATTATTTGTTTTAGTTTAGTATAAAAAGAGAAGGATTTGCAGGATGTTTCATATGGATAAATCCATACGTATTGGATTATTCATAAAATCTATGAATTCTTCCTTTCTTGTTGCTTCCTATTAAAAATATTGACATAATAGTTAATATTATGTTAGAAACGACAGAAAATAGGAATCAGTCAATAGATTCAATTATTCAAAAGCATCATAATAAAAAGGAATAGAATATAGTGGTTTGAAACATCAGAACAAAGTATCCGTTTTGTCATTTCTAAGAATATAATATCTGGATTATGTTAACTGAGGTTCCATATGTTTTTGAATAGATCAAAGTCTTACTCTTTCATGTCTACAATATAATCTGGTTCATATGATTGTTGCAGTATTACAGAGATGAACCCAACCCGGAATAGGATCCTTAAAAGAAAATGCCTATTAAACTGATCACAGGAATACCAGTTACAGTACCTATCAGCCAAAGAGGAATCCTTCCAGTAGTATCGGTCATTTCCCCCTTATTTTTCATCAAGTGGTCGTGCTAGAGACAAAAACAGTCATGGATAATTATGAGGATAGTATTTTTACTAATGGGATAAGAGAATCCCTACTATTACTATTTGTATTTCTTAATTAAAGAAATAATTGGAAAATAAAACAGCAAGTACAAAAATGAGTAATAAACCCCAGTATAAACTGGTACGATTCAATTCAACTCAACATTTTGTTCATTCGGGTTTGATCGTGTCATATCTCTATAATTTGAATTAGGTTTATCGTTGTATGAACTGCATTGCTGATATTGACCCTAAAAAAAAAATAGTAGGTACAGTCAGTCCGTGAACAGCCAACCATTGCACTGTAAAAATTGGATAGGTTAAATCTATGGTCATTGGAAACCTCCTAAAAGGATTTACTAAATTCATCGAGTTGTTTCAAAGAATCAAAACAGCCAGTTATTAATGGAATCTCTTGTTGGCTCTCTGTAAAATATTCATTTGGCCGAGGGCTTCCAAAAAAATTGTAAGCTAAACCCGTACTGACGAATAACCAACCCGCAATGAATAGGGAAGGCATAGTAATGCTATGAATGACCCAGTATCAAATACTAGTAATAATATCAGCAAAAGAACGTTCTCCCGTGCTTCCAGACATGCTGAACTCCACAAATTCTTGTATGTTCAAAAGAAAAAGGCGGGCCGATTCCGTGAAAGATGGAATCAGTAAATCTAAAACTACTGATACTAGATCTTTGTGAGGATCGTTAATTTTGTACCAAAGGTGTATTTAGAGTAGACCAAATCAGTATAGTTATCTTTCCTCTAGCGTAGCAACGCAACCTCGGCATTACCGAAAGTAAAAGCTATTGCTATATTTCCCTTGTCTATGTATAAATGTTTTTTCCTTATAATATAAGTTATAATATAAGATTAAGTAAGGTTTATATTAGCGGATTCATCATATTCATCATAGTAATACAAAGTAAAGATCTTGAATGGATGGGCTCTAATAATTAATCTCTAATAGAGATATCATGATTGAAAGATCTCATTATATTCATAAAATTCCATTATATGTTATGTGAAATATATAAAATACTTTGGTGGTTCAGTTCATATTTTCTTTTTTTTTTTTGAATCCTCTCGTTTTATTCAAGTAATTGGTAATTGTTCGTTCATAGAATAAATATGCTGCTAATATTATTTCATTTTGAATTTCTAAACTGAAGTTCTTATTACTATTCTAAATAGTAATTATTCAAAATGAAATTTTTTATTAATATCCCTATCTATTTAATTCTTTACTATTCCATTTTTCATTGGTTAATTGGAATTAATATATTAGATTTCATATTCTTTATTATTCTTTTTTGTATTTCTATTTAGCTATTTAGTATTTTTAAGATTTGCGAAAAGAAAAAAAAACATGCAACTGTTGTTACATTATATCTTCCCAAGAGTTCCTTCCTTATGGAACAAAAATACAAAACAAAGATGGGATTATTTAATATGGAAAGAATATAGAAGTTAAAAGGATAATAGAAGTTGTTCTTATTTAATTTTCAATTTTTTGAAAAAGTCAAGGTTTTTTTTAGTGTCCATCTACAATGACTGATGAATCAAGAACTTTCAATTGGAACTAAACAAATTCTTTAAATTAGTTTTTCTTACCGTCGTATCTGGATTGAGACTTAGGTAAATGTTTTATTCATATATGTAGTAAAAGAACATATCTAATTTAGCTATTTCATGCCTATTCTAACTAGTTATTTTTGTTTTTTACTGGCTGCTTCAACTATAACCCCAGCTCTCTTTATTGGTTTGAACAAGATACGACTTATTTAAAATGAATGAAATTCAATAAACAATTGATAAAATAAAAATAAAAGCCTCTCAGAATATTTCATTTTGGATATTCTAAGGTTCCTTTCCGCGTAAATTGCCAATTGCTGGTCATTGAGATTCACGGATGATTCAGATTAATATTTAGGAATAGATCTAACCTCTCTTTTTATTCCCTAAAACAAATATAAATGATTGAAGTTTTTCTATTTTGAATCGTCTTAGGTCTAATTCCTATTACTTTAACAGGATTGTTTGTAACTGCATATTTACAATACAGGCGCGGTGATCAGTTGGACCTTTGATTGAGTAACATCTCTTTTTTAATTGACCTCCTTCTTGTAGGAGGTCAAATTAAAGTTGCAATTCTACTTTGTTTTGGTAAGTTATTTCATTGTAATTTGACATAACATAAATGGAATCACGCTCTGTAGGATTTGAACCTACGACATCGGGTTTTGGAGACCCGCGTTCTACCGAACTGAACTAAGAGCGCTTTCTTATATCTTAATAACAGTAGATACTATTAAAGTATTTTTTTTTACCTCTGGAGGCTTGTGTACATATAGTATGTAAAATGAAAGATTATGTCCAAAAATTCCCGATTTTACTCAATAAATCCCCCATAACTGTCCATAGGAAAAAGAATAGGTAGGGATGACAGGATTTGAACCTGTGACATTTTGTACCCAAAACAAACGCGCTACCAAGCTGCGCTACATCCCTAATTGTTGTACAGTGTCATTGTAGAAAATTCATTTCTTATTTTCCACATCCCTCTTTTTTGCTCTACCTATCTATTATCTATATAGGTAGAAAATGTTCTTTTCATTTTTTTTAGGGGACGGCAGAATTAAATATGTTGGGTCATTGTACATATACATTTTAGTTAGTAATTCCTAATTATAAATTCATTTCAAGCAAAAACAAATGATCTTGAACTAAGATATCGGATTATCTATGATCTATGTATTAGAATATCGAACTAGGATTATATATGTATTACAATATAAAATAAATAATAAAAAAATAGAAAATAAAAGAAGAGGAAGGATTTTAAATGCGAGATATAAAAACATATCTCTCAATGGCACCTGTGCTAATCACTCTATGGTTTGGGTCTTTAGCAGGTCTATTTATAGAAATTAATCGTTTATTTCCAGATGCCTTGTCATTCCTTTTTTTTTTTCATCCTTATTGAATTCTTGTATTAATCTGTGAAAAAATGAAGAAGATTTGAGATATAATTCTACGTAACATGGTTCCAATTTTGTTCCTTTTTTCTTTTCTATCCTAAAAAGAAAGAAAAAGAGTATATTGAACTTCAGTTAAAATACAGTGAATCTACGATAGAATTTGGGGGAAGAAAAATGGAAATGTAGATCCAGTCTAGGGGCGATTCTATGAAATTAGAACATAGAAAGAAGAAAATACTGAGATTAGGATAGGAATAATTCCTAGTTATAAAAAATTTTATTAATTAATTATTAAAATATTCTTAATATTCTTCTATTAATAAATATGAATCTTTTTCTTTCTAGTTATAGTAATTAATTATAGTAATTCTATTTTAGATTATAGTACTTTGAAGTCATTCAAATTCTAATAATTTGAAAAAGATAATATTTACAAATTCCATTTTTAGTTAATAATTTTTATTAATCTTAATTAATTATATTAATTATTAATATAGTATAGATATATAAAATAGAGATTCTTTTTTTTCTTTGGTTCGGATCAAAAAGAAAAGAGAGAGAGTTCTAAAATGAAGTCGATCCAAAATGAAAAGGAGGTTCATGACCAAGGGTAAAGATATTAGAATTATAGTGATTTTGGAATGTACCTGTTGTGTTCGAAAGGATGTCAATAAAGAATCGCCGGGCATTTCTAGATATATTACTCAAAAGAATCGACACAATACACCCAATCGACTAGAATTGAGAAAATTTTGTCGCTATTGTCAAAAGTATACTATTCATGGGGAAATAAAGAAATAGATGGAACGGAATGTATGTTTTATTTTTCCAAGTAGCGGGAAGAGTAAGAACTTTACATCTTAACATATATAATACAAACCAAATCCTATCTTGGTCGAATCTTAAATAAATAAGAAAAAAAAAATAGGATTCTATTTTATTTTATCTAGAAGGAATAAGCAAACCATGGATAAATCCAAACAACCTTTTCGTAAATCCAAGCGATCTTTTCGTAGGCGTTTACCTCCAATTGAATCGGGGGATCAAATTGATTATAGAAACATGAGTTTAATTAGTCGATTTCTTAGTGAACAAGGAAAAATCTTATCTAGACGAACGAATAGGTTGACCTTGAAACAACAACGATTAATTACTATTGCTATAAAACAAGCTCGTATTTTATCTTTGTTACCTTTTTGTAATAATGAGAAACGATTGGAGAGAGTGGAGTCGATTCCTAGAACTACAGGTCCTAGAACCAAAAATAAATAAATAGACTCTTCAAAACTCCAATCAGAACTCAAGCTCATATTAATGTTTTGCTTGAAAAAACTAAAATCCAGATTTGATTCTTATATTATAAAAAAGGAAAAATAGGGAAGAAATCTTTTTTTTCTTGAAAGATGTTCGTTTATTCTTACTACTCAAATCTGAATCTATATCTATTTTTCTTATGTCTTCCCGGAGTCCATTCTCCGGGAAATCCTGTTTAAATCATTCTTGTTTCCTGTATAATAGATTCTATTAAGATTCTTTTATTTTTGATTAAAAATCTTATTTGAAATAATATCAAAACAATTCTTATTTGATAGGGCTATTTGCGCAAGTATTTTACGATTCAGAAGCAATTGTCTCTTGTACAGATTGTGGATGAATAGGCTATAACTATAGAATAGCCTATCTTCACGAGTTACCGCATTTATCCGAGTGATCCACAAACGACGAAAATCTTTCTTTTTTCTGCTCCTATCTCGGTGAGAGGAAACCAAAGCTCTCATTCTTTGTTGAGTAGTCGTTCGAGTAAGTCTTGAATGAGCCCCTTTAAAGGTTGATGCAAATAAACGAATCTTTTTTCGACGTCTCCGAGCTGTATATCCTCGTTTAACTCTGGTCATTGAATCAAATGAAACTTTCTTGAATAACTAATTGATTTCTCTTATTTCAGTCATCCTTTTCCTCCGGTCGATTAATAACAAAACGGATTATTCCAATATATAAAATATAAATTCCAATGGCTTCTGCGACTATGACCTTCCCGACCACGATTTTTTATTTCTTCGAGGTATCTTGCTGCTACTAAAGAAAAAAGAATAGTGGGTTTCCTCGTTTCTATGGCAACTTTTGAAACGGTGAGGTCCTCTCTATACACCGGAGCCCTTTTTTTTTTTTTCATTTCATCAAATTTTATTGTGAACTTGTATAGTTCACATTCTTTGGCTCTACACATCTATTTTTCAATTCAAATTAGAAAGTAATAGTCCTTTTCACAAAGAAGCTATCCATACAGTGACGGTATTTAATTCTGAAAGTTGGCTGGGTAGCTGACCCTTTTAGTCCGTTTTTTCAAAAAAAGTAATAGGAGCAGAATCTTTTTTATCCGCTTAATGGATAACTCTTTGTTACCAATGGATAATCCCTTCTCATCTCAAACGGAATTATTGGATTTGCACCAATAGAAACCATAAATTCATAAGTAAATGATAGATCTTTATTTTTAGATACTAGTCAATTAAGCGGCCGTCTTCCACTAAAAAATTTTTTCATTTCTTCAAACTCATGATCTGAACTGAACGAGTCGCACATACACCCTAGTACATGTTCCTCGACGCTGAGGACATCCTCGAAGAGCGGGAGATTTCGTGACATTTCTTATCGGCTGTCTTGCGTTTCTAATAAGTTGTTTAATGGTTGGCATAGCGTGTCTATAGAGTCTCATTCTAGATAGAATAGAGCGGGTTGGTTTAGATCGATCTTAACCTGATGGTTGATGATTATGAATGATTTCTATTCACACAGAAAATTTGAATTTTTAAAAGGAATTCGTATATTTATATGAAACCCCAGTATTTTCATTTTCGACCGCTACAAGATCAACGATGCCATGAGCTTGGGCTTCTGTTGCTGACATAAAAACATCCCTTTCCATATCTTCGGATATAACCCATAAAGGGTTGCCCGTTCTTTGTACATAAACTTTTGTGAGAGTTTCGCGAAGTTTCAATAGTTCTTCTGCTTCCAGGATAAATTCTCCTGCTTGTGACTCGTAAAAATAACTACCAGGTTGGTGAATCATAACCCTGATGATATTGATATAACATCATGAACGGTTATTCTATCTATATATTGCACAATTGGGTTAAAGTAAGAGAAAATTAAAATAACAATAAAAAATAGAATTAAACAACCGTACGGGCATTTTTTGTACATTGCATACGGCTCTGTAATGGAATTTATTTTTTCGGTAGAGAAAATTCTATTGAAAAGAATAAATAGAACCTATCCGATCCAAATAATAATCCATTTACCACCCTTCCTTTTGTAGTAGTTAAAAAGATACTATGATGGTTCTGTTACTTTATATATTTATCTATTTATCTCGTCTGTGGTTTAGCAATCCCAAAGTTTCTTTTTGATATGATCCAATTTTTTGACTCTTTTTATCATAACATAAAAATAAGAAAGAGACTTCTGGTGTGGAAGAATGATGGTTTGTGACGCTAAAATTGACTCTTGCTTGAAACATAAAATCAAATTAGGAATAACCCTTCTTTCATACTACTATCTCGATACAAAATATAATGTTCTAAAAAAATAATAATGGTTTGTTCATATCGAGCTCGAAGTGCCATGCTATTATTACTTATTCTTTATTCGATTCATATTCGATACAGCGAAGGCATAGTATTCTTTTTTTTTTCTAAAATAAAAAGACTCATTGGCGCCAAGCGTGAGGGAATGCTAGACGTTTGGTAATTTCTCCTCCGACCAGAATGAAAGATCCCATTGAAGCGGCTAATCCTATACATATTGTATGTATATCCGTTGACACAAATTGCATAGTATCATAAATGGCTATTCCTGGTATTACCCATCCGCCTGGAGAATTTATAAACAAATAAAGATCCTTAGTATCATCTTCTATGCTGAGATATACCATGAGACCAACAAGTTGATTCGAGATCTCGCTATTAACATGTTGGCCTAAAAAAAGTAATCTTTCTCGATGAAGTCGGTTGATTAGGGTAAAATTGTATCCCTGAAGAACCGTACGTGCACCTTTGGATGCATACGGTTCGAAAGAATTGCGAAAAAAAAAAAAAATCAATGTGTCGATTCCAATCCTATATTCTTTCTTTTTTTCACATGAGTTTTGCCCTCCTTCTCCTTCCCTTTATTCTATAATGTAAAAAAGAAAAAAGAATTTTATGAACTTATTTAACTAACTTCTCATTGATGTATTGTTTCATCGAAATTCCAATTACGATGTAATTTTCTTGTTCCTGAATGGGACCTTTAAATTCTTTTAGGTTCTTGTTCTACTCCGGGGGAAGATTTGCCCGAATTTCATTTGTGCATATAGGTCAAATGATTCCAGTACCACTTCTTTGTTTTTTAATTGTTTCATATCTTTCCCAAAAAGATTCGATGTATTCATCATACTACTACATGGGTAGGTAGTTTTAGATTATCCCTATAGTAAATCTAAGAATAGTCGGTGGTAATCGTGTAATTATCCTATATTCTACATAATAGATTCTATTATAGTAAGTTATATTCTATTCTATTTAATTACTAATGAATTTAATAATTTATTAATAATTTAATTAAATTTTTATTTTATTTTTCTATTCTTTCTTGAATATTTATTATTTAGAATAATAATACTATATATACACTCCCATTCTATTACTTTTCCTCTTATTATTTACAATTTGGTATTCTCTGAACGGAGCCTGGATACTTTATTTTATCAGTTCAAGTAAACCATCAATTATTTTAATTGATAATATAGATCCCCAATAGGAATTATTGTGCTTCACGCTCCAAATTATTGATGGTTTAATCAATACAATATTGAATAGAATATATATTTATTGGATTGGGCGAAACAAAGAATACTCGATCGGAGGAGATAACGGGGGAATACCATATGACCAATATGTCTGACAAGTCGCACTATACGTCAATCCAAACTGCATCTTCCTCTCCAGGACTCCGAAAAGGTACTCTTGGAACACCAATGGGCATTAAGATAAAGAAAAAAATGAAGTACTATAATTTACTTTAATATGGAAACGTAACAATGGTTTTATTGTCTTCATCATTTTTCTCTTTATTTTATATTTTTATGTAAATATATAAAATTATAGAAAATATAACTGAATATTATCTAGATAGAATTCTATTTTATCCTATAATTCTATATATAATTCTATAGAAGTATATAGATTCTAATTTAGAATATTTAGTATATAAATATACACTTTATATATAGGACTGGAAGGTTCATAGAGGAAGACAGAATGAATAAAGAAATATTTTAACGAACGGGATCGATCGGATCAGTCGATTAATGATTTTGAATCCTAAAAAAGTATCTATACATTTTTTCCCTCAAAATACTCCCATTGTGTATTGGTACTTATCGGGTATAGAATAAGATCTGTTTCTATTTGTTCTTCTAAATAGAAATATAATTGTTTCCTTCTCTTTCTATTTCAAATCCTTTTCATTAAAAATAAAAGAAGGGAATACAAATAAATATTAATCCTTTCCTATACAAAATATATTGAACAGGTGAAATATTTGATCTAGTCTTTTCCAATGTGATAAAGTTACATAATGTCTATTTCTTTTTAAAAAAGGGGTATTTACATGGGTTTACCTTGGTATCGTGTTCATACTGTTGTATTGAATGATCCCGGTCGATTACTTTCTGTTCATATAATGCATAAAGCTCTAGTTTCTGGTTGGGCCAGCTCGATGGCTCTATATGAATTAGCGGTTTTTTATCCCTCCGACCCTGTTCTTGATCCAATGTGGAGACAAGGCATGTTCGTTATACCCTTCATGACTCGTTTAGGAATAAAAAATTCGTGGGGGGGGTTGGAGTATCTCGGGAGGAACTATAATGAATCTGGGCATTTGGAGTTATGAAGGCGTGGCAGGGGCACATATTTTGTTTTCTGGCTTGTGCTTCTTGGCAGCTATCTGGCATTGAGTATATTGGGACCTAAAAATATTCTGTGATGAACGTACAGGAAAACCTTCTTTGGATTTGCCCAAGATCTTTGGAATTCATTTATTTCTCTCAGGAGTCGCTTGCTTTGGCTTTGGTGCATTTCATGTAACAGGCTTATATGGTCCTGGGATATGGGTATCTGATCCTTATGGACTAACTGGAAAAGTACAATCTGTAAATCCAGCGTGGGGTGCGGAAAGTTTTTATCCTTTTGTTCCAGGGGGAATAGCTTCTCATCATATTGCAGCAGGTACATTGGGCATATTAGCGGGTCTATTCCATTTTAGTGTCCGTCCGCCTAAACGTCTATACAAAGGATTACGCATGGGTAATATTGAAACTGTGCTTTCCAGTAGTATTGCTGCTGTTTTTTTTTTGCAGCTTTCGTTGTTGCTGGAACTATGTGGTATGGTTCAGCAACTAACCCAATAAAATTATTTGGTTCCACTCGTTATCAGTGGGATCAGGGTTACTTCCAGCAAGAAATATATCGAAGAGTTGGGGCCGGACTAGCCAAAAATATGAGCTTATTAGAAGCTTGGTCTAAAATCCCCGAAAAATTAGCTTTTTACAATTATATTGGTAATAATCCGGCGAAAGGGGAATTATTCAGAGCAGGTTCAATGGATAACGGAGATGGAATAGCTGTTGGGTGGTTAGGGCACCCCATATTTAGAGAGAAAGAAGGGCGCGAACTCTTTGTACGTCGTATGCCTACCTTTTTTGAAACATTTCCGGTAGTTTTGGTAGATGGAGACGGAATTGTAAGGTCTGATGTTCCTTTTAGAAGGGAAGAATCCAAGTATAGTGTTGAACAAGTAGGGGTAACTGTTGAATTTTTTGGGGTCGAACTTAACGGAGTCATTTATAGTGATCCTGCTACTGTGAAAAAATATGCTAGACGTGCCCAATTAGGTGAAATTTTTGAATTAGACCGGGCTACCTTGAAATCCGATGTTGTTTTTCATAGCAGTCCAAGGGGTTGGTTCACTTTTGGGCATGCTACGTTTGCTTTGCTCTTTTTTTTTTGACACATTTGGCACGGCGCCAGAACCTTGTTCAGAGATTTTTTTGCCGGTATTGATCCAGATTTGGATGCTCAAGTGGAATTTTGAGCATTCCAAAAACTTGGAGATCCAACTACAAGGAGACAAGTAGTCTGATATAAAATTACTTTGCCATCTTTTACCTTTATTTTTTTTTTATTTTATTCTAGTATTTTGAGTATTTAGAGTATCTAAATTTTGATTTATATATTTATAATTTATATATTTATATATATATATTATATTTATATTTTATATATTAATTATATTAATTGAATCTATTATCTATTTCATATTCAATATTTCATATTTTATTTAATATTTCTTTTCTATTTTTATTCTATTAGACTATGTAAAAGAATATAGAAAGATTCAAAATCGAATAATAATAATACAATATAAATATATAATAAATACAATAAATAAATACTAAATAGAATATAATCTAATACTAATAAGATATGACTATATCTATATATAGTAGATATACATACTATATAGATAGTAAAGTAATAGTAAATTGTAAATTAAATCTCAATTTTGAATTTCTTTATTAGTAAATGATCCAAAATGAATAGGTGTGGAAGCTATAATTGTAAACCGCGATCGAATCTATGGAAGCATTGGTTTATACATTCCTCTTAGTTTCGACTTTAGGGATAATTTTTTTTGCTATCTTTTTTCGAGAACCACCTAAAGTCCCAACTAAAAAAATGAAATGATTTTTTATTATTTTCATTGAAGTAATGAGCCCCCAATATGAATATGGGGCTCATTACTTCAACTAGTCCCCATGTTCTTCGAAGGGATCTCTTAATTTTTGAGAGGGTTGCCCAAAAGCGGTATATAAGGCATACCTAGTAAAGCTTACAAGTAAAACGGATATGGAGATGGCGACTAGGGTTGCTGTTTCCATTCTTTCGATAATTTCAAGATCACAAGGGATCACGATAATGTCGTTTATTTACAACTACAACGGAATGGTATACAAAGTCAATAGATTTAAACCCATGATGAAAGAGGATTTATGGCTACAAAAAACGTTGAGAGTAGTTCTAGATCTGGGCCAAGACGAACTGGCGTAGGGAGTTTATTGAAACCATTGAATTCGGAATATGGAAAAGTAGCTCCAGGGTGGGGGACTACACCACTTATGGGAGTTGCGATGGCTTTATTTGCAATATTTTTATCTATTATTTTAGAAATTTATAATTCATCTGTTTTACTGGATGGAATTTTAATGAATTAGTTCAGAAAAATTAGGAAGTCCTAGTTTTTCAATAAAAAAAGAGTATTTTACTTATACTTACTTAATACTTCAATTTAAGATTATCTAAGAATTGGACTTATATACCATTTTTGTAGTTTGATCGTGAAATTTATTTGTTTCTATATTTTATTTCCGGAATATGATCGTGTGACTTGTTATAATTGATCCTATTGATAATACAGAGAATGGACCTGTCATCTCTATCAAGATGATTCTACCTCATCAGATATTTATTCTAGTCTCTGGAGCACGGACTATATAGAATAGATCAAGAAAAGAAATATTTGAACTATGATTCATATCTATTATTCAGACCTCGCAACCGGATGAAAAAAATGTAAATAGGTCTTTTATAAATCAAACAATTTCTTCTTTCATACTTCCGAAAGAAACCTCTTTCTCTCTATTTTGTTGAGTTATGAAATTCATTGAAGAAATGATGATCAAATGGTTTTTACTCAGAAACCCTTTGAGTTTAGCTTTGATTTTCTTAAATCATCGTGGTTCTAGTATGAATCTGAGGTTTCCATTTATTCATAGGGTCTCAACAAACAATAGAAATTTCTATAAAAAAAGATAGGGAAGAAAAGATTCAAGAGGTCTGTCACGATTAACATAAAGAAAGATGGATGAGCTAACTTGAGATTTTATTTATTAGCATTATAATCACAAAAAGGATATTCCGGATTTTTCTTACTTTGTATATTTTGGTCAAATCGAGTCAAATGGCTAAGCCACAAGAAGTTTGAAACTCTCTATTCCATATCCGTTTAAACCAGTATTTGTATGTTTCTCGGCTTGAGCCGTACGATATGAAATTCTCATATACGGCTCTCAGAGGGGGAGTCTTTCTTGGGTTACCTATCTCAATAAAGTATATGATTGGTTCGAGGAACGTCTCAAAATTCAAGCGATTGCAGATGATATAACTAGTAAATATGTCCCTCCTCATGTCAACATATTTTATTGTCTAGGGGGGGTTACGCTTACTTGTTTTTTAGTACAAGTAGCTACGGGTTTTGCTATGACCTTTTACTATCGTCCAACTGTATGACTGAGGCCAACTTTGGTTGGTTAATTTGATCAGTTCATCGATGGTCAGCAAGTATGATGGTTCTAATGATGATCTTGCACGTATTTCGTGTGTATCTTACTGGTGGTTTTAAAAAACCCCGCGAATTAACTTGGGTTACAGGGGTGGTTCTGGCTGTATTTACCGCATCTTTTGGCGTAACTGGTTATTCCTTACCTCGGGACCAAATTGGCTATTGGGCAGTAAAAATTGTAACAGGCGTGCCTGAAGCTATTCCTATAATAGGATCACCTTTGGTAGAATTATTACGTGGAAGTGCTAGTGTGGGCCAGTCCACTTTGACTCGTTTTTATAGTTTACATACTTTTGTATTGCCTCTTCTTACTGCCGTATTTATGTTAATGCACTTTCCAATGATACGTAAGCAAGGTATTTTTGGTCCTTTATAGAGAAAGCAGATCCTAGATATTTCTAATTTATTATATCGGGAAGGAACAAGAGTCTTTCATTGCTAAAAATATGGATTATTTAAAAATAAGGCATGTTATTTGGATACTTCTATTCAATTCTGAATAAAATAGTTGAAGTATATTTTTCAAAAATAGGATAGACTATGGGAGTGTGTGACTTGAACTATTGGTTGGTCCATGCAAATATATGATTTTATACGCCACGTTGGAATTCACAACCCGATGTGTCTCCGCATTCAACCATCACGTCAATCCCTTTATGTAGGATAGACCTGGTTCGTTTGAAGAGAATAGTTTCTATGATCATACCCGAATCATGTCATGCATGAACAGGCTCCTCCGTAAGATCCCTAGAATAAGTGATGTGGAATAACCTAATGTTATATTTATTCACTTTGTTTGATTTTTCTTTTTTTTAGTCAATTTCTTAGAATTAATTGATAGTATTAGTATTTCATATTAATCTAATAGTAATCTTAATAAGCTTTTTATTTTTTATAGTATATAGATGCATTCATTTCCTCTGCATCGACCCTGATCTATGATACTATCGGAGTTAAATAAGGGATCTAAAGAAGAACAGGAGCTATACTTTATTAGTAACAAATAAAAACTTTGTATTTTTGTATGTAATACAATTGAGATGTTGTGGAGATAAATACCAACCAAAGACATGAGACAATCCAAAAAGCACTTGATCATTATCAAAATTGTAAGCCTACTTGGATATTGAGCATTATAATTATATATGTAGATATGTATGAAATATAGATCTTCTATGGATCTATTTTTGTAATTCTTTTTATTCTTGCTCGAGCCGGATGATAAAAAATTGTCATGTCCGGTTCCTTTGGAGGATGGATTCACAAGAATTCACCTATCCAAATAACAAAGAAACCTGATTTGAATGATCCTGTATTAAGAGTTAAATTGGCTAAAGGGATGGTACATAATTATTATGGAGAACCTGCATGGCCCAATGATCTTTTATATATCTTTTCAATAGTAATTCTAGGCACTATTGCATATAGTGTGGGCTTAGCAGTTCTAGAACCGTCAATGATCGGCGAACCAGCGGATCCATTTGCAACTCCGTTGTAAATATTACCCGAATAGTACTTCTTTTCCGTATTTTAAATACTTTGCACAGTACCCAATAAATTATTGGGTTTTCTTTTAATGGTTTCAGTACCAATAGGGTTATTGACAGTACCCTTTTGGGAGAATGTCAATAAATCCCAAAATTTATTTCGTCGTCCAGTAGCTACAACAGTCTTTTTGATCGGTACCACAGTAGCTCTTTGGTTAGGTATTGGAGCAACTTTACCTATTGAGAAATCCCTAACTTTAGGTCTTCTTTTTTAAATTGATTCAACCGTTAAATAATGTAACATAGGTATCTAAGGAAGATCCAGAAGGGGATCTTCCTTAGATACATCAATCTTATTATGATATATTCTGCAAATATATGGACCGTGTCGGAGATTAAAAACTAATTCTATTCTTTTTTATTTCTCAAAACTCAAAAATGAAAAAATCCCAAATGGATTTAAAATGAAAACTCTTTCTTAGGTAAATTGATTGGAAAATGCTTCTGTAGAGTGCCCAATATCTGTTTTACATCTTTTATGCTAAAATATTCCATTTTCATAAGATCTTCTTGACTGTGACTCAAAAGGTCCAATATACATACATTATTGGACCTTTTGAGATAATTATAGGTCCTGGAAGACAATTTTGATTGGTCAATAAAAATACATGTAAATGGAATTCCTTTTTGTTTTTCTTGAGATTAGTGAATATGTTTTTAAAGGAAAAAGGGGGTAAATCCCATCTGTTTTCATTTTCCTCAAAAACCATGTCCTCTTCCTCTGCATTCTGCATGTAGAAAAGGAATCAATAAATCAATCAAATTACGAGAAGCTTCATAAAGTGCTTCTTTAGGAGTTAAACTTCCATTCGTCCATATTTCTAGAAATAGTATCTCTTGTTTTTCATTACCATTCCCATAAGAATGAATACTATGATTCACATTTTGAACAGGCATAGATGCAATATCTATAGGATAACTTCCATCGTGAGAGTCATTTGTGGATTTCATACGATATCCGCGATCTCTATTGATTTGTAATTCAATACACAAATCAATTGGTTCTGTCAGATTAGCTATATGCTGTGTCGTGTCAACTATTTGTACAGAAGGTGGTGAGATGATATCTTGAGCTGTTATGTATTTTGGACCTCTGACACAAATGGATGCATCCCTAATTCCATAGAAATTACTTCTTATTAATACAATCTCTTTCAAATTTAGTAAAATCTCATGTAATACCTGCTATCGTAGAATATTCATGCAGCACATTATCAGATGTTGCGCGTGTGATACATGTTCCTTCTATTTCTCCAAGTAAAGTCCTTCACATAGCGATGCTTATAGTATTGGCTTGACCTTTCATAAGCGGGGACAGAATGAAACGACCCTAAAAAAAGACGCGTGCTGTCTACTCTTGATTCAACGCATTTCCACTGTAGTGTTCAAGTGGATCCTGCTACTTCTTCTCGAACCATACTATTATTTTTCTTTTATTTATGATTATTGGATCAGATTATTGAATCATTTATTTCTCTTGGAATCTCTTGAATTCTTATTTCTACACACGTCTTTTTTTAGGGGGACGACATCCATTATGTGGCATGGGTGTTACATCACGTACGAAACTTAATAGCATCCCGTTTCTACGAATGGCTCGTAATGCCGCATCTCTTCCGAGACCTGGACCTTTTATCATAACTTCTGCTCGTTGCATACCCTGATCCACTAATGTACGAATAGCATTAAATGCTGCGGCTTGAGCAGCATAGGGTGTTCCTTTTCTTGTGCCTCTGAATCCAGAAGTACCTGTGGAAGCCCAAGAAATCACTTGACCTCGTACGTCTGTAACAGTTACAATAGTATTGTTGAAACTCGCTTGAACATGAATAACTCCTTTTGGTATTCTACGTTCATTCTTATTTGAACCAGTACGTGCGTTCTTACGTAAACCAATTTTTACTATAGGTTTTGTCATATTTTATTATATCATATTATATCATATTCATAAGAATAAAATAAAAAGAAAGAAGAGAGTATTCGTTTTCATATGAAATGGATATCCTCGTATCTTTCTGTATATTTCTGATTCTTCTTTCTTTTTACATGTACATGGATTTTTCTTTTAAAAAGTTCTTTATTTAGAACTTTAGAAGGATTACCCCTGTCTCTGTTTATGTCTCGGATTGGAACAAATGACTATAATTTGCCCTCGCCTACGAATCAAGCGACATTTCTCACAAATTTTACGAACAGAAGCCCTTATTTTCATATTTATAATTCCTTACTCTCATTCCGAGTCTATTTTTTTGGAAACAAAAATCAGTTTATTGCATTTTTTAACTTCAAATTATATCCCTACGAAAAGGATGGATGTTTAAAAGAATGATCTAATCGTTTGAATCTTTTTTGCGAAGTCTATAAATTATACGTCCCCTCGTTGAATCATAACGACTCATTTCAATTTTGACTCTATCCCCGGTTAGTATACGTATAAAACTGCGCCTGATTTTCCCTGAAATATAACCTAGAATTAGATATTCATTATCTAATCGAACTCGGAACATACCGTTGGGAAGTGATTCAGTAATTAAACCCTCGTGAATCAATTTTTGTTCTTTCATTCCAGGGAACCCCCTTTCGATATTAACTAATAGAGGAAGAGTTCTATAATTAACTTCTCTTCTCTATTTTACGAATAGTAAGTTCAAGAGAAAATTAGGGTACTCCAGGAGAATCACCATATATAACACAAAATTTCTCCTCCAATTTTTTCTAGTCGAGCTTCTCGATCTGTCATTATACCTTGAGAAGTAGAAAGAATTACAATTCCCATTCCACCTAAAATCTTAGGAATTCGTTGATAGTTGGAATAGATTCGTAGACCGGGTCGGCTGATACGTTTTAAAATTATTTTATTACCTTTCCTAGTCTTTCTATATCGTAAAGTTGAAACAAAGAAATTTTTTTGGCTTTCTTGATGTTTTCGAACGTTTTCAATAAAACCTTCTCGTAAAAGTATTTTAACAATGCTTTTAGTGATATTAGTAGATATTATTTGAACTCTTCCCTTTTGATCTATGTCAGCATTTCTTATAGAAGTTATTATATCGGCAATAATGTCCCTACCCATGACTAACTATAGTTATTGGTGCCTCCTAATTTTGATATGATCAACATGCTTCTTTTTTGTTTTATTTTTTATTGTATTCTTTTTTTTTTTTATTATTAAATTCTAAGAAATTATTAGAAATTGAAAGTATATACATGAGACACAATCTATTAATCAGATTTATTTCAGATATTTGAATTTTTAATATTCTATTATCCTATTTTAATCTATAAAACTTCAGGTGCTAATGAAATTATTTTAGTAAAATTCAACTGTCGCAATTCCCGAGCAATCGCACCAAAAATTCGAGTTCCTTTTGGATTTCCTTCTTGATCAATGATAACCGCAGCATTGTCATCATATCGTATTATCATGCCGTTGTCACGTTTGAGTTCTTTACACGTGCGTACAATTACAGCTCTAATTATTTCTGATCTTTCTAGAGGCATGTTGGGTACTGCTTCTTTGATTACAGCAACAATAATATCGCCAATATGAGCATATCGGTGATTACCAGTTCCTATGATTCGAATACACATCAATTTTTGAGCTCCACTGTTATCCGCTACATTCAAAAAGGTCTGAGGTTGAATCATATCATTTTTATTGAAATATCTTATTTCAATGCAAGGGATAATGGAAAAAAGAAATATTGTCTGTCCAGAGATAAAGGAATTCGTGGCTATTTTTTCATCTTAAATACTTCTTTCCTTCTTCTTTTACTTTTGTTTACCTATCCTGAAATAACAAATTGAGTTCGTATAGGCATTTTGCATGCTGCTATGGAAATAGCAGCTTTGGCTACAGTTTCTGATACTCCACTCATTTCATAAAGTATTTGCCCCGGTTTCACAACGGATACCCAATATTCGGGGGATCCTTTGCCCGAACCCATACGTGTTTCTGTAGGTCTTACAGTAATAGGTTTGTCGGGAAAGATACGCAACCATATCTTTCCACCACGACGCGCATATCGTGTCATTGCTCTTCGCCCTGCTTCTATTTGTCTAGCTGTGATCCAAGCAGGTTCAAGTGCCTGAAGAGCGTATCTGCCAAAACAAATATGATTGCCTCGGCAAGATATTCCCTTCATTCTACCTCTATGTTGTTTACGAAATCTGGTTCTTTTGGGGTTATAGTCGATGGTTGTTTCTGAATTCCATCTCTACTGCAGAGCCGGACATGAGAGTTTCTTCTCATCCAGCTCCTCGCAAATGAAACAATTCAATAATATTACATATACACAACACATGTATTTATGTATTTCATTCTATCAAAAGAAAGAATATACTAAATCTTTTTTATATTGAATTTGGTTACATAAGTCACTTTATATTTTATATCTAACTAGGTGTGTTTGTTTATATTGTTTATATATAAATTTAGATATAATGCTTCTTTCTTCTATCAATATTTCTAAAGTATTTTACTTTACCTCTATTAAATCACGCCAATAATCATCCAATAAATGAAATTATTAAATAAATTAAATGAAAGAAAAATAAATAAAGGTTTTGCGGGCGAATATTGACTCTTTCCTCCTTAATTTGTAGAGTTAATTCATGACCATTCAGAAGAAATCAATTTTTTATTGGTTGATTACGCCATCCTACCCAATGAATCATTAGGATTCATTCGTTTTCAATAAAATCCTATGTAATCATAAGTTCCCTCGTTCCCATAGCTTATCTATTAATGCTTAGGTCTGAACTCTGCAATGGAGCTTTCAACAAAATCTGTTATTTGTTTCCGAGTAAATCTCCTCAGTTTTTCTTAACCCGAAGCTCAATTAAATTATTCTCTATTTTCTATTATTTATATTTTATTTCTATATATCTATTTTTATATCTTATTACATACTTTATTACATACACAATAGACTATATTATCCATATCGATTAATTGATTAGATTATTATTTTAATTGAATTTATTTTATTATATTTTCTTTCTATTTTTTATTTGTATATTTTTTAGTATATTTCTTATTCTATTGTAATTGTATATTTTGTATTCTTATTTTATATTGATGTTGATGCTTTATAACACTGCCTTTTTATGGGGTAATTCTTCATAAACCATACATAAGGAAATCATATATCATTGAAATCCTGGATTATCTCTTTCTATCATTCTTCCATTTTTACACATCCCTTCTTTTTTTTTTCACAATTCATAATCAAATTTCTTTTTTATGACAAAGAATTTCAGTTGCTACAACTATATGATAGATTCGGTCATATAGTGACTGTTTCTTGGGATTTTGACAATACGAAGCAATAAGTTAGTTATTAGTTTTAAGTCTCTTTAGTTTTGATAGTTACTAAGTTTATAGTGAGGTCAGCCTGTTTTTTTTTCAATCTCAATTCTAAAGAAAAAACTAACGAGTCACACACTGAGCATAGCAATTATAATAAAATTTAAATTAAATAAAGGGTAAATCAAATTTTTATTAAACCTTATATAATTATAATTGTTCGTTTTTCTTTGATTAATTTTATTAAGAAAAGAAAAAGAATAAAAAGAGTTTCAAAATTTTCCTATTGATAATCAGAATGGCGAGATAAAAAAAGGTCCATTATTCTTATTTTCTTATTCTTGGTTTACAAATATCCAAATTTTTATGCCTAAGACTCCATAGATAGTTCTAATTGTATGGGAACAGTAATCAATTTTAGCACGAATTGTTTGTAAGGGAACCCTACCTTCTCTGATCCATTCGACACGTGCAATCTCTTTTCCGTCGATACGCCCTGCAATTTGCACTTGAATTCCTTTTGTACCTGTTTGTTCAGTTAATTCAATAGCTTTTTTCATTGCCTTTCGAAACGAGACTCTATTTTTTAATTGTAAAGCTATATATTCTGCAAGAATATTGGGTTGTCCATAGGGCTTTTCAATTCTTTTGATAGCAATGTTTAGTCTCCGGTTTACAGAATTGAACTCGTTTTGTACATTCATCTGTAATTCTTCGACTCCCCGTGTTCGTCCTTCTATTAATAAATTGGGAAATCCAATATAGATTATGACATGAATTAAATCTATTCTTTTTTGAATTCCTATATGGACAATTCCTTCGAAACCTGAGGCTATTTTCTTATTCTTTTTTACATAGTTCTTAATACAATTCCGTATTCTTTCATCTTCTTGTAGATCCATGGAAAAATTCTTTGGTTTTGCGAACCAAAAAGAATGATGACTCTGAGTTGTTCCAAGTCTGAAACCAAGTGGATTTATTTTTTGTCCCATATTTTTCTATTATTTTTGTTTTTTCATCCATTTTTTTCTAAATAGGAATCTAAATCTTATATTTTTCTTTTAAAAAAATCTTTATATGACAAGTGGCTTTTTTTATGAGATAACTACGCCCTCGAGCCCGGGGTCTTAACTTTTTCACAATAGCACCTCTATTGACTTCAGCTTTACTAATAAATAAATCAGCTTCATTCAAACCCATATTATGACTAGCATTTGCTGCTGCGGAATAAACTAAATTTAAGATTGGATAAGATGCCCAATAAGGCATTAGTTCTAGTATCATGAGTGTTTCCTCATAAGAGCGTCCGCGAATCTGATCAATTACTCTTCGTGCTTTGAAAACAGACATACATATATGTTGAGCTAAAACTTTTGCTTCTCTATCCGAATTTTCGTTCTTTATCATAAAAGCTCTCCCCCGCCAATGAGTGATAAGTGCCTAGGTGAAGTATAGTATAAGATAAGTCAGAAAAGTATAAGTCTTATTAGTATTAGTATACTAGAAAAAAGAAATATACCTATACTCTTACTATAAGATAAAGACTCTTAAGATATTAAGATAAGGCTTTTCACATGAATACTTAGTAGAACGACTAACGACGAGATTTATTATCGTTTCTAGCGTGTCTCACGAAAGTGAGAGTAGGTGCAAATTCTCCCAATTTGTGACCGACCATACGATCTGTGATATAAATAGGTAAATGTTCCTTTCCATTATGAATAGCGATTGTATGGCCAATCATTGTGGGTATAATGGTAGATGCCCGAGACCAAGTCACTATGATTTCTTTCTCCTCCCTCCTGTTGAGTTTTTCAATTCTTCCCGATAAATGATTAGCTACAAAAGGATTTTTTTTTAGTGAACGTGTCACGGCTGATTACTCCTTTTTTTTTTTCATTTTTTAAATCGGCATTCTATGTCCAATATCTCGATCTTAATCTGAAGTATAATGATGAATGGAAAAAAGAGAAAATACTTTAGCTAGATAAGGGAAGGGGCGGATGTAGCCAAGTGGATCAAGGCAGTGGATTGTGAATCCACCATGCGCGGGTTCAATTCCCGTCGTTCGCCCATCACATTATTTCCAATTCAAAAAATTTTATTTTCAATGTTCCTATTTACGGCGACGAAGAATAAAACTATCACTATATTTGTTCCTTTTCCTACTTCTTCTTCCAAGCGCAGGATAACCCCAAGGGGTTGTGGGTTTTTTTCTACCAATTGGGGCTCTCCCTTCACCGCCCCCATGGGGATGGTCTACAGGGTTCATAGCTACTCCTCTTACTACAGGACGCTTACCTAGCCAACACTTAGATCCGGCTCTACCCAAACTCTTTTGGTTCACCCCAACATTACCCACTTGTCCGACTGTTGCTAAGCAGTTTTTGGATATCAAACGGACCTCCCCAGATGGTAATCTTAATGTGGCCGATTTGCCCTCTTTCGCAATCAGTTTCGCTACAGCGCCTGCTGCTCTAGCTAATTGTCCACCCTTTCCAAGTGTGATTTCTATGTTATGTATGGCCGTGCCTAAGGGCATATCGGTTGAAGTAGATTCTTCTTTTTTCTCAATCAAAACCCCTTCCCAAACTGTACAAGCTTCTTCCAAAGCATACGGCTTTCTAGATGTATATGATGATATCTAGACAGATGGATCTTATATGAATCGTATGATGAAGTACCACATGAGTGGATATAGTGGATATATAGGAATCCAAATCTGCCGAATCACTCATGTTATGATCTTCTACATCCTAGGTCTCCCCGTTCCGTCATCTGGCTTATGTTCTTCATGTAGCATTCAGACCGGATGACTCTATGAAATTACGTTGATACTTCCACATATTACGGGTAACGTAGGAGACATCTCTATTTTTCCCCGGGGGGCCTTTCTAATTACCACTGCTTAGCTTTCAATTCGCCTCTGACCATCAAATGAAATGTGAATAACCCGTCCTCCTCTCTTTGAAACAAGGGGCGCTTCCGGTTCTGTGCGCGCTTCAAACAATTTTGTCTTCTCCATATTACCATATCTCTAGAGTCAATAATTTTCTATGAGGAACTACTGAACTCAATCACTTGCTGCCGTTACTCAACAGTTTTCTGTTGAGGTCTATCCCGTAGGGGTACTCCAATTGGATCAGTGATCGATTTCTAGGTTTCGTCGTAAACCTAATTGGTTACTTCCAATTACGTAAATCAATAGTTCAAACCGCACTCAAAGGTAGGGCATTTCCCATTGATATAGGAACTTCTGTACCAGAAACAATGGTATCTCCAATTATAGCCCCTCTGGGATGTAAAATATATCTCTTCTCACCATCCCCATAGTGTATGAGACAAATGTATGCATTTCGATTAGGGTCATATTCTATGGTTACGATTCTACCAGATATCTCTTTTTCATTCCGTCGAAAGTCGATTTTACGGTATAGACGCTTATGACCTCCCCCTCTATGCCCTGCGGTAATGATCCCTCTGGCATTACGACCTTTACCACAATGATGCTGTCCATAGATCAAATTATTTCGTGGATTGGATTTCACTTGACTGTCTACGGCTCCATTGCGTGTGCTCGGGGTAGAAGTTTTGTATAAATGTATTGCCGTGTTATTAAGTCTTTTGCTTTAAGTTCTTTTCTCTATAAGAGGTGGGATAGAATAACCCGGTTGAAGCGTAATGATCATGCGTCTGTAATGCATTGTATGTCCCATCCTTCTACCCTTTCCCGGGAGTCGATGACTATTCATAGCTATTACCTTGACACCAAAGAAGAGTTCGACCCAATGCTTTATTTCTGTCCTAGTTGATCCTGATTCGACATTAGAAGTATATTGATTGTTCCCCAATAACCGAATACTTTTTTCTGTAAATACTGCATATTTGATTCCATCCATAAATCCATTTTCTTCCCTATGAGTTCCAGTATCGATAAGAATTCTAGTTCTTACTGTTCATATGTTATGGTATGAATATACCATACCGATTCGCTATGTATGGATGATGAGATTCCATTGATACAGAGCCAATTCCAATAGACTTATTGAATGTTCCCATTGGCGTGCATCCAGCAGGAATTGAACCTACGAATTTGCCAATTATGAGTTGGGCGCTTTAACCATTCAGCCATGGATGCTTAACAGGGATCATCGTACATCGTGAATAACCAAATTCCAATCGAAATGAAATCTTTAGGAGGAATCAATGAAACGACATCAATTCAAATCCTGGATATTCGAATTGAGAGAGATATTGAGAGAGATCAAGAATTCTCACTATTTCTTAGATTCATGGATCAAATTCGATTCAGTGGGATCTTTCACTCACATTTTTTTCCACCAAGAACGTTTTATGAAACTCTTTGACCCCCGAATCTTGAGTATCCTACTTTCACGTGATTCACAGGGTGCAACAAGCAATCGATATTTCACGATCAAAGGTGTAGTACTGCTTGTAGTAGTGGTCCTTATATCTCGTATTAACAATCGAAAGATGGTCGAAAGAAAGAATCTCTATTTGATGGGGCTTCTTCCTATACCTATGAATTCCATTGGACCCAGAAAGGAGACATTGGAAGAATCTTTTTGGTCTTCCAATATAAATAGGTTGATTGTTTCGCTCCTGTATCTTCCAAAAGGGAAAAAGATTTCTGATAGTTGTTTCATGGATCCGCAAGAGAGTGCTTGGGTTATCCCAATAAAGAAAAAGCGTATCATGCCTGAATCTAACCGGGGTTCGCGGTGGTGGAGGAACCGGATCGGAAAAAAGAGGGATTCTAGTTGTCAGATATCTAATGAAACCGTAGCTGGAATTGAGATCTCATTCAAAGAGAAAGATAGCAAATATCTGGAGTTTCTTTTTCTATCCTATACGGATGATCCGATCCGCAAGGACCATGATTGGGAATTGTTTGATCGTCTTTCTCCGAGGAAGAAACGAAACATAATCAACTTGAATTCGGGACAGCTATTCAAAATATTAGGGAAAGACTTGATTTGTTATCTCATGTCTGCTTTTCGTGAAAAAATACCAACTCAGGGGGAGAGTTTATTCAAACAACAAGGAGCTGGGGCAACTATGCAATCCAATGATATTGAGCATGTTTCCCATCTCTTCTCGAGAAACAAATGGGGTATTTCTTTGCAAAATTGTGCTCAATTTCATATGTGGCAATTCCGCCAAGATCTCTTCGTTAGTTGGGGGAAGAATCAGCACGAATCGGATTTTTTGAGGAACGTCTCGAGAGAGAATTGGATTGGGTTAGACAATGTGTGGTTGGTAAACAAGGATCAGTTTTTTAGCAAGGTACGGAATGTATTGTCAAATATTCAATATGAT